ACTGATCCAATCAGAGGAATAATTGGGACTAGGGTCTCGAATTTATTAATAGAAGTATCCATTAGAAATGAATTCTCTAGCATTTGAATCCTTACCACCGAAGTGTTTAGTCGTACACTTGAAAGATAGCCCAGAAAATATAAGGAATGATTGTATAATTGGTTTATATGGATCCTGTCCGGTAGAGACCACAAGTAAAAATGACATTGCCAAAAATAGACAAGGTGAGATTTCCATTTCTTCATCAGAAGATGAGTCCCCTTTGAAGCCAGAATGGATTTTCCTTGATATCTGACATAATGCATGAAAGGGTCCTTGAACAACCATAGGGTCTTCTGAAAATCATTACGAAGCACTACTACAAGATGTTCTATTTTTCCATAGAAATGTGTTCGCTCAAGAAAAGTTCCAGAGGATGTTGATCGTAAATGAGAAGATTGTTTACGGAGAAACACTAATACGGATTCACATTCATATACATGAGAATTATATAGTAACAAGAAGAATCTTTGATTCTCTTTTGAAAAAAGAGAAATGGATTTCTTTGGAGTAATGAGACTATTCGAATTACGATACTCGTGGAGAAAGAATCGCAATAAATGCAAAGAGGGGGCATCTTGTATCCAGCAGTGAAGGGTTTGAACCAAGATTTCCAGATGGATGGGATGAGGTATTAGTATATCTGACACATGATTTAAATGTGATAATTTATCCTCGAAAAAGGGAAATATTGAATGAATAGATCGTAAATTATGAGATTTTGTTATTTCTTTTTCTTCTAGGGAAGATACTAATCGCAGCGAGAATGGAATTTCCATAATGACTGCAAAACCCTCTGATACCATTTGAAAATAAAAATTCTTGTTGTGCCCAACGAAAATAGATTCGTTGGAATCATTAACCGAAAGAATCAAATGATTCTGTTGATGCATTCGAGTAATTAAACGTTTCACAATTAGTGAACTGGATTTATTGTCATAACCGAAATTTTCCATAGGTTCGTAAAAAATCGATCCATTTAAACCATGATCATGAGCAAGTGCGTAGATATACTCCTGAAATAGAAGCGGATATAGGAAGTGTTGTTGCCTAGATCTATCTATTTCTAAATATCCTTGTAATTCCTCCATTTGAAATTATACAAAGGCACGGGGGATTTCTTGGGTTATCAAATGATACATAGTGCGATACGGTCAGAACAGGGTATATAGTAAGAAAAGAATAGATACCCCGGAGACGGGGAGTCCAATGAACGGATCCTCTCTCTTTCCATCCAATTTGTTTGTGTTCGTTATAGTTACAAGAGATGGTTAGAAATCCTTTATTTTTGCAACCCGATCGCTCTTTTGACTTTGGAAGAAATTATCTTTATCAGTATACCGTTTCTTCTACACATTCGTCTCCACTCCATAATAGAGAAAGAATAGTTAATAGTTAGGATTCATGAAAAAAAAAAGGAATCGATGATCCACTCACAGGAGAACCCTTTCCCGCATAAGGCACTAATCTATTTTTAACGTCTAATTAGATCGGGTAATCATTCGAATTATGAACCGAGCTCGTTGCTTTTGGTTTCCTTATAATTGGAGCCATTAGGGCTCTATCCATTTATTCACTCGACCAAACTGTGAATTGATTTGGTACCGTTCCAAGAATCAAAACAAGATTTTCTACCGACCCAGGAAGTATTCTCAGAGTTCTCCATTGATACGACATGCTGTTTTTTCCATTCATTCCCTTTCAGGATCAGTCGTGGTCTTACAAACCATACCAATGGTATGGACGAATCTGTTGCTTCATCCAAATGTGTAAAAGATCCTAGCCGCACTTAAAAGCCGAGTACTCTACCGTTGAGTTAGCAACCCGTATAAATATGGTGTGTAGATACGATCGGAATCAAAAAATAAATAAATAAATAAAGAGATTGGATTGCCCTACCCCATCAAAACATTGAACTAGCAACAAATCTAAAAGAAACATTTGATGATCAATTATGAACATCAAAATGTTCAGATCAGATTCAAATACAACGGATTCACGGATAAATATAGATAGATGTAAAAATTTGTGGACCCTCCTTTTTTGATCATTTTTTTTTTTCATTATCTTAAGAAGATACTTCTTGTGTCACAGTGAATCCGGCGAACCTAGTGAAGTAAAGAAACAAACTTATGGGACGTAGATAAATAGATCTATTTATCCACGATCGAATTATATTTGATCGATACACCATTGTCAATAGAAATGGAATTTTGAGAAAAAAAAAATGAAATAAAGAAAATAAAGACTTGTGTTGGATTGGCACTACATAGATAAGAAATGAAGTGTGTGGGGGGGGAATAAATAAAGAAGAAGTAGGAAAAAAATCTCTGGTTTTCAATAGAAGTACAAACAATAGCAAGATTGATCCCTTATTTATTCGTAGAGTCCCAACGAAAACCATCTGATTGATGGCAATCCCCTCAATTGCCAGTTATTTCACTCAATCTTTTTTTTTCTATTTCATAAATTTTATTTCGTTTGATTAATTCGAAGTTCCTTAAATACTTCCGCCTTCTTTGAAATATCATGAACAGTTCCTGTAGGTTGAGCGCCTTTTTCAAGGAAATATAGAATAGCAGGAACATTTGAATAAGTTTGGTTCTTTATCGGATCGTAAAAACCCACTTTACGAAGATCTCTTCCTTCTCTTCGGGATCGAACATCAATTGCAACGATTCGATAGATGGCTCATTGGGATAGATATAGATGAACAATGCCCCCCCTAGAAACGTATAGGAGGTTTTCTCCTCGTACGGCTCGAGAAAGAATGATTCGAATTTATGTATTGTATATAGTGGCAAATGGATCCATAAAATCATCAATTAGATTAGGATTTGAGTCGTTTTTTTTTTTTGGAAGGAATAAAAAAAAAAGAAATCTCATTCGTACTCATAACTCAAGTTGGGTAATTCTCAAAGAGCTCGAAGGGAAATCCTTAGACATTTATTGAGCCGTCTCTAACCTCTTTTGTTTATCTCGTCTAGAATCGATTTTCCTTTCTCATTCTGATCTAGTTATTGAGACAATTGAAAATGGCGTTTCCTTGTTCCGGTATCCTTTATCTTTGCTTTGAATCATTGGGTTTAGACATTACTTCGGTGATCCTTAATTGTTTCAAAATGGCAGCAACATACCTTTTGTTCTTTCTATTGAAGAATCATACAAATGGTTGATTCCCCTGTGATACACTTTTGATCGAAATAGTTTTACCAATTCCGACAAATTTTCCTTTTTTTGCTTTTTTATTTGAAACTTGTTCGAATTTGCGATTTCTATATCGAAGATATACTTACGAAGTTGTTCCAACTTATTGACTGGCACTAACCCTAGATCCTTCCCTCTGATAAATGAATCAAGAATTTATGCTCGAGCTCCATCATGTACTATTTACAACCCCCCCCAATGGGGTCCTGGTGGCACAGAACAAACTATGTCGAGCCAAGAGCATCTTCATTGATATATAAAAAAATGGTGGATGCAAGAATCCACAGCCGATCATGTCCTTCAAGTCGCACGTTGCTTTCTACCACATCGTTTCAAACGAAGTTTTACCATAACATTCCTCTAATTTGGACCGGTATGGAATTGATTCAATATGGAATCATGAATAGTCATTGGCTCCATCGGTGCATAGTAGTCCATACTTTCTTTTTATATATGTATGAATAGGTATTTCTCTGGGGAAATCTCAGCAAAAAGCCAAATTAACCTCTTTTATAGGAATGAAACACATTTATAAAAAACACGAAGAAATGAGTTGCTTAACACTTATTTACATCTACATCTTCAACATATTGTTATATTGTTCGGGACGATCAATCATGAAAGATCCAATTCCAATTCTTTCTCGAACAACTAAACTAAAGACGAGTCTTTAATTCGATTACCAATACTGGAATTACCAATACTGGAACAAAATAAAATGAGTCATTAACCAAATAAGCTATTCTAATGACCCGGAAAAGTCGCAAGTGACTCGATAGGATAGATTCACCAATCTCACACTTCTTCGAATAGCGAGGATTTATAAGGTAAGGAATCATAAAAAAGAAAATGGTTTCAAGAATTTCCTACTTCGACATCATTATCATTACTATAAATAAGTTTTCCTGTAAAGACTGAATTTCATTTGATCTCTAAATCAATCAAATCAACAAGTCGGCACAATCACAACGAGTAACTAAAAAGTTTAGCAGATATCTCATTGATTAAAGAGACGCGAATTCGATCATCATAAGAGAAATCCATGTTTCTTTTCCAATTGAATCATCAATGATTTAAATCAGATGGATGGGTCGAGAAAAAAATCCAATTTAGTTGTTTTCATGGGGATGGATAGAAAAGAGCTCATGGAAGATAAGATTAAGGTCGCTATTCTTTCATCTGATTGAGAAAATCCCAATCGTAGGAATATGACCTTTCCGTATCCATCAGATACACCGAACAATTGTCACCGGGGGTCATCGTGTATATTTAAGAGATCACAAATCTTTTTCACCGAAACCGAAATACCGGTGTCACTGAAATAGAACAATAAAACTACATATGGGCATGGTTCATTTTCTACGGATTTTGCTTTATTTCAGGTTCAGAAATTTTTCCATTTCCATAAAGATAAACTAAAGTGAATGGAATCTATGAACCCCCCCCCCCCCATCGTTACATTGATTTCCAATTATTCATTGGAGCCTGATGCAAAATAAAAGCAATTAAGTCCAAAGAAAATACATCTGTTCCGTATTGAACTTTATTGTTTGTTAATGAGATCCGGATGACACAGATATTGATTGAAATTGATACCTTCCTTTGCTAATTAACTCGTATCTACACGAATTCTATGGGGATCATGAATCATACTCAAAGCCAATCAAAAAAAGATCCTCTTATGGGATGCTATACCATCTTGTATAGGTACAAAGCCGAATGGGTCCAGATTAATTCGGTGTTTCTATTTTATTTTGCCCCACCCCAGTCTTAGGAGCTTTAATCCCAGTGATGGAATTAGTACCAAGAACTCCTCCTGTTTAGAATTCAGGATCCACATAAAATTAGTCATTTACCCCCATTTACTTTACCTTTCTTCCGCATGTCGACTCAGAATGCATCATGTGGGAATCCAAATTTGATAAATAGGGGGCATAAAGTTTCTCTAAATGACTAACTAACTTCAATATGAATATGAGCGGGGGGGAGACGGGCATACGCTGAATGGCCACCCAATCTTTTTTTTTTTGAATGGAACTTTGATCTTTGTTCCCATCCTACCTATATCAAAAAGATATTTATTTCCATCCACGTGTCATTGACACTCGATTCTGTTTCTGTTTGTGAGAAACAGAAACAGGATCGAAAGGTAGGATATGATTCTTCTCTGAATCATTAGAAATCAGAAAGAAAGATTGGATCACATTGTATCCAACATTACACTCTTAAACAGAGGATTGTTAAAGAAAAGAGCACAATCTTTGTTCCGATAGAATCGGTCTGGGACGGAAGGATTCGAACCTCCGAGTAACGGGACCAAAACCCGTTGCCTTACCGCTTGGCCACGCCCCATTGAGATTTCTATTTGACACTAATAACACTAATATGGATATTGGTTGTTCGTCAATTCCAGCCCAAATATCTATGGAATAGGTTGTTGCTAGGATTCGACACGTGTAGATGTAGAATCAAAAGAAATTCATTGATCATTATCTATAATTCAATTAAGATATTGTATGAAAGTATGATTCCTTCTATTCTCATTTGAGAATTGAAGGATTTTTGATTGGGGGAGTTCAAAGAAAAAGAAGGATTTTTTGTTTGGCCTATCTTCTCTTCTTTCTTCATTTTTCCCCAACTCACTAATAATGAAATTCTCCACAAGAGCGAAATTTTTGTTATGCTTAATATCTTTAGTTTGATCTGTATCTGTATTAATTCTGCCCTTCATTCGAGTAGCTTTTTCTTCGCCAAATTACCCGAGGCTTATGCTTTTTTCAATCCAATCGTAGATGTTATGCCAGTCATACCTGTACTCTTTTTTCTCTTAGCCCTTGTTTGGCAAGCTGCTGTAAGTTTTCGATGAGATCTTTAATACTGTCCTAGAAACATTCATGATTGATTCGCTAAAAAGGGAAAAATTCTATTCTAACAATTGATAAGATCAGATAAATCTTACATTATGAACTCTCGATTCAAACATTGAAATTCTTTTGGATAGCCGCGATGAATCTGGATCACCTCATTTTCTCATTCTGACTTTCCGGAAGTCAAAGACCTTATGTATGGTCCCTCACAATACCTAATTGTGGGTATGAAAGATCATTTTGGTAACGAAGGAATCAGAATCTTATTACAAATGAATTCCTGCAAATTCCTTTCTTTTCTAGAAACCACTCCATTTCTTGGTGTCAAAATGGGATATGTGGTACAAAAATAGAGAATCTATTCCCTTATTTCCCCCAAAAATGATCTTGGAGATTGTGTAATGCTTACTCTCAAACTCTTCGTTTACACAGTAGTGATATTCTTTGTTTCTCTCTTCATCTTCGGATTCCTATCTAATGATCCAGGACGTAATCCTGGACGCGAGGAATAAAATAAAAAAATCAGAAGTTTTTCGTTGCTTGATTTCTGAATTTTCTTATGATTTTCTCTATTCCATACATTTAACTAAGATAACAAGGGCTCGAGATTTTTTCGAATTCGAAAGATAACTCTCAAGTGATCAGAGGGAACGGAGAGAGAGGGATTCGAACCCTCGGTACGAATAACTCGTACAACGGATTAGCAATCCGTCGCTTTAGTCCACTCAGCCATCTCTCCCAATTACAAAAGGATAATTCATATGTGACGCGTGAAGTAAAGATTGATAAAAGTCTTTCTTTATCTTTCTTTTCTTTATTCTATATATATACGAATTTTATCAGCAATTGCATTTAGATAAGGATTCGAAACAGATATCTCCAATAGAAAGAGTACCTCTTTGATTTCGTACGAAAGGTTCTTTTATTCCCCCGGCCTGGCCAGTACCTATACCTAGCCAGGCCATTCCTTGTTTTGTTCCAATAAATCATAGATCAAATGATTTATCTGATTTGAAAACGAAAATACTTGTTATTGAAGCAGCAAGAAGGGCTATTTCCATTCCTATGACAGGAGTGTCATTTCTTATTATTCTTTGTTTTTCCTTTTATCGATTGACTTACTTTACTGGAATAAAAAAAAATGGAGTTATGGATTCTTCCGCAATTCAACTTATTTTTATGTTCCGACTTCAATGGCTCTTTCGGGCCGGAACTGTCAGTAACGATTCCCCCAGCAAAAGAAAAGATATAACTTTTTATTTAAATGAACCTTCTTCTCCTATTTCATTAAGTCCCCCGTCGGAACACGTCAGCACTCACTCCAATTTTCATGATTCTGATCCTATCTTGATTACGTCTCACTCCCTTGTTCGACAAATGGTCCATT